ACAAAGGTTCCAGAAGATGTTAATGGTAAGCAAGAAGATTGTTTACGAAGAAACAACAAGAAAAATTCATATTCTGATACATAAGAGTTATATAAGAATCGAAATAGTCTTTTATTTTCTTTTTTCAAAAGAAAAATCGATTTCATTGAAGTAATAAGACTATTCCAATTCGAATAGTAGTTGAGAAAGAATCGCAATAAATGCAAAGATGGAACATCTTGGATCCGGTATTGAAGGAGTTGAACCAAAATTTCCAAATGGATAGGATAGGGTATTTCTATATGTGATAGATAATGTAAATGCAAAAATTTGTCTTCTAAAAAGGGAAATATTGAATGAATAGATCGTAAATTCTGAAACTTTGGTGTTTCTTTTTCTTTCGGACAAGATAATTCTCGTAGCGAGAATGGGATTTCTACAACGATCGCAAACCCCTCAGATAGAATCTGAGAATAAAACTCAGAATAAAAAAAATTGTTGTAATCCAACAATCGATCTTGGTTAGGATGATTAACCGAGTTAATCCAAAAATTCTGCTGATACATTCGAATAATTAAACGTTTCACAAGTAGTGAACTAAATTTCTTGTTATTACAACTAACAATTTCCACAGGCTCGGAATCATTTAATCCATAATCATGGGCAAATGCATAAATATACTCCTGAAAGAGAAGTGGGTAGACGAAGTATTGTTGACGAGATTTCTGTTTTTCTGAATACCCTTCGAATTTTTCCATTTGTATTTCTACTTGAATCAGAAAGAGGAAGCATTTCTCGGTTTATCAAATGATGATACATAGTGCAATATGGTCAGAACAGGGTGTTGCATTTTTTAATACAAACCCTGGAAAGAAAGGGAGTCTAATCCACAGATCTTTTCCTTTTCTATCCAATTAGTTTATGTTTGTTCTAATTACAAAAGAGAACAAATCTTTTATTTTTGCAGGCCAATTGCTCTTTTGACTTTGGAATACAGTCTCTTTATCAATATACTGCTTCTTTTACACATTCAATCCATAACATCCCTTTTCAATCCATAATCAAGAATAATTAGGATTTCTAAAAAAACAAAGAAAAAATCAAGGGTCCGCTCATAGGAAAACCCAACCTTTCCCCGCATCAGGCACTAATCTATTTTTAACGTCTAATTAGATCGGGGAATCATTTCAATTAAGAAGTTAAGCTCGTTGCTTTTTATTTTACCAGAATTGGAGCCAGACTCTATCCATTTATTCACTAGACCCAGAAAATCGGAATTTTTTTATTCCATTCCAAAAATCAAAAATAAGAATTTGATTTTATTACGACATGCTATTTTTTCCATTCATTACCCTTGAGGATCAGTCGTGGTCTTCTAGACTCTACCAAGAGTCTGAACGAATTTGTTGCTTCATCCAAATGTGTAAAAGATCATAGTCGCACTTAAAAGCCGAGTACTCTACCATTGAGTTAGCAACCCAGATAAAATAGGATCTTAGATACGATCGAAACCCAAAAATCAATGGAATTACACCGCACGCTCCTGTCAAAACATTGAACTAGCAAGACATCAAAAGAAAGATTTTATCCCCCATTAAAAACACTCAAATGCCAAAATGAACAGGTCCGGTTAAATTTCACTAAGGTTAAAAAAAGAGCGGCTCCAATCACGATGGCAAAATTGTCATTTTTTTAGCAATTTCTATTTAAATTAAAGAAATCAAAAAATCTTGTATGAGAGTACATGCAAGAGGGACAACCCTATCATTTGAGCGAAGTGTAGGCAGAAAAACCTAATATGGAGTGAGGATAAAGAGACCTATCTATCTACAAATTCTATTTGTTCAATAGACCTTTGTCAATGGAAATACAATGGTAAGAAAACAAATTAGATAGAAAAAGTAAATAAAATAAGGGCTTATGTTGGATTGGCACGACATAAATCCAGTCAAAAATAGGACTAAGAAAGAGGCAAATTGTGTCTAAATAATTAGACAACGAGGGATACTAGTGATCCCTCTCCTACTTTTTTATTCATTTAGTTCTTCAATTAACTCAAAGTTCCTTCTTTTTCTTTAAAGAATTCTGCCTTCCTTAAAATATCATAAACAGTTCTTGTAGGTTGAGCACCCTTTTCAAGGAAATAGAGAATAGCTGGAACATTTAAACAAGTTTGATTCTTTATCGGATCATAAAAACCTACTTTTCGAAGATCTCTTCCTTCTCTTCGAGATCGAACATCAATTGCAACGATTCGATAGACAGCTTATTGGGATAGATGTAGCTAAACAATGCCCCCCCTAGAAACGTATAGGAGGTTTTCTCCTCATACGGCTCGAGAAAATGATTCGAATTTCTGTCTATAATACAAGTAGATAGAAATTCGACTATGACTTGCATTAATTTCCTTACAGAAAAAACAAATTTCATTTATACTCATGACTCAAGTTGGCTAATTTTGACTGACAGACTTAAAAGGAAAAATCCTTCGAAATTTTTTGAGTCGTCTCTAAACTCTTTTCTTTGTCTCATCTCGAACGAATTTACTTTTATTCCTTATTCTGATCCAATTCAATTGTTGAGACAATTTTATTGTTGAGACAGTTGAAAATCGCGTTTACTTGTTCCGGAATTCTTTATCTTTGATTTGTGAAATCCTTGGGTTTAGACATTACTTCGGGAATTCCTATTCTTTTTTCTTTCAAAAGAGTAGCAACATACCCTTTTTTTCTTATTTCCTTCGATAAAGCATTTCCCTCTTCTATAGAAATCGAATATGAGCGATTGATTTTGATAGACTTTTAATTGAAAGAGTTTTTCCAATCTTCCAAAATTGGACTTTCTTCTTATTTTAACCTTTCGACTTCTATATTAAGGATAGACTGACAAAGTTGGCCTAATTTATTAGTTTTCACTAACCCTAGATTCTTTCCCTTGATAAAAAATCAATTCTGTCCTCTCGAGCTCCATCGTGTACTATTTACTTACAAACAACCCAGCGCAAATTTGGTTCGGGACGAATAGAACAGACTATGTCGAGCCAAGAGCATTTTCATTACTATGAAAAATGATGGATAGCAAAATCCACAATCGATCATGTCCTTCAAGTCGCACGTTGCTTTCTACCACATCGTTTTAAACGAAGTTTCACCATAACAAACATTCCTCAAATTTCATTGCAAAGTGGTATAGGGAATTGATCCAATATGGATGGGATCATGAATAGTCATTGGTTTAGTTTAGTTTTTTGTATACTAATTCAAACTTGCTATCTATGGAAAAATATGGATAAAAGAAATAAGTATTTATCGGGGAAGACTCCGCAAAGATCCAATTTATTTAAACCCATATTCTATCATATGAAGGAAACATAGTTCGAAAAAGACGAATAAACAAGTTTGCTTAAGACTTATTTATTATTGAATTTCCATTCTCAACAGAGGACTCGAGATGGTCAATCCTGAAATGAGAAGAGAAGGATCGATTCTTCTCCAACAAATAAACTATCAACCTCAAAAAAAAATTGAATTAATTTAATTACTATATTAGAAATTAGAATTAGATTAGCAATATATTTTTCCGTAACAAAAACAATTAACTATTAACTAAATAAACTATTCCAATGAAAAGATTGAAAGTTTTTTGGTAGTTATAGAATTCTCGTACTTCTTCGACTCGAATACCAAAAGAAAGAAAAAAATGAAGTAAAAAAAACACATTTCGTGTAAAGTAAAATTAAGGTCTTTGCTTTTACTTATAGCATTCTTTCTTTTACCTAAAAGAAGCAACTCCAAATCAAAAATTAGTAGAAGTATGATTTTTGGAATCCATTCTATCCAACGAACAGTTCTTACCTTATCCTTACCAGAATGGATCATTCTGGATATTTAAAGAATCACAGATCGAGATCGTTTTCGCTTAACCAAAGAAGGACCCTTTTTGCTAATAATATAATACAACAAAAATCTATCTCTATCATAAAGGGATAGGTCTCATTTTTTATACAGTGTTTTACGTATAGACCAAATTTTTCATGAAAATAAAGATATTCAATTTGACTGGACTTGACACTTGATTATGTTTTCTGAGAAAGAAAATGAATGCTTAGAAATGCATCTAATCTAAGAGTTCATAAGAGATAATTATTCTCTCTAATAAACTTTCTTTTGTCTCGTGCGGGGTACAATACGATTTCATCTTTCGTTTCATCAGAAAAATCTGGGACGGAAGGATTCGAACCTCCGAGTAACGGGACCAAAACCCGCTGCCTTACCACTTGGCCACGCCCCATTTCGGGTTTTATCCGACACTAATAAACACTAGTATGTTTATTTGTTTTGTTATTCGTCAATCCCACTTCAATTACATAAAAAATGAGGGATACTCTCTTGCTAGGATTCTAGACATGCGGATAATATAGAATCCAAAAAATGCATTGATCATTACATGGAATTCTATTAAGATATTATATGAAAGTCGAATTTCTTCCATTCTCATTTGAGAGTGCGAATACAAGGAGGTATTTTGCGTTTGGGAAAGTCCGAAGAAAAAAGGATTTTGAATCCGCCTTTTCCTTTTTCCCTTAGAAAAATAACTCAATCAAAATCCAATTATCTACTCTACAAGAACGAAATGCTTGTTATGCCTAATATACTTAGTTTAACCTGTATCTGTTTTAATTCTGTTCTTTATCCGACTAGTTTTTTCTTCGCCAAATTGCCCGAAGCTTATGCCATTTTCAACCCAATCGTGGATGTTATGCCTGTCATACCTGTACTCTTTTTTCTATTAGCCTTTGTTTGGCAAGCTGCTGTAAGTTTTCGATGAAATCTTTACTACTCTGTCTGCCAAATTGAATGATGTATTCATTCCAAAAAAATTCGAAAAATGGATAAAAGCCGAGAAGTCTTATCTTATATTATGAACCTTCGATTCTAAAATTCAAATTCTTCTACATTGAATGTATAGCTGCAGCAATAAATTTGGATCAGCCTTTCTACCCCCTGCACCTACGTTGAGCAGGTACCTTTAGGTACCCACACAATACCTAACCTAATTTTTGATATTGATAAGAGTGCTTATTAGAAATCAATTCTTGAAAAAAATTGCAAGAATTGATTTTTGCATTTTTAGGTGTCAAAATAAACAAAACCCATCCTAATGGATCTGTGTGGTAAGGAAAAACGGGTAATCTATTCCTTAAAAAAAAATCTTGGAGATTATGTAATGCTTACTCTCAAACTTTTTGTTTATACAGTAGTGATATTCTTTGTTTCCCTCTTTATCTTTGGATTCTTATCTAATGACCCAGGACGTAATCCTGGGCGTGAGGAGTAAAAATCCAATTTTTTTTGGAATTTTTTCTTACAAATTGGATTTGTTTCGTACATTTATCTATGAGAAAATCCGGGGGTCAGAATTCCTTCCAATTCGAAAGTCCCAAATGATCCGAGGGGGCGGAAAGAGAGGGATTCGAACCCTCGGTACAAAAAAATTGTACAACGGATTAGCAATCCGCCGCTTTAGTCCACTCAGCCATCTCTCCCCGTTCCAAATCGAAAGGTTTCCGTAATATGACAGAGGCAAGAAATAACGATTGCAAAAAATCCTTCCTTTTTCTTTCAAAAGCCCATAAAAATTATATTGCCAATTCCATTTTAGTTATATTCTTTTTTCTTAATGTTAATAAAAAAAAGAAGAAAATTCTTGTTTTTTCTTTCTAAAATTCGATATTGGCTGAGAAACAATCAGATAGATTTTCTCTTCAGCGGGCATTTCCATATAGGACTTGTTATAATAAAACAAGCAGGTTATATAAAAAATAAAAAACTCTTTTTTGATTATTTATCAACAAAGCAAAAAGGATTCTTATCAAACCCACCATAAAATCAAACCCACCATAAAATTGGAAAGAAATATAAAGTAAGTAGACCTGACTCCTTGAATGATGCCTCTATTCGCTATTCTGATATATAAATTCGATGTAGATGAAATTGTATAAGCGGATTTTTTGTATTTCCTTAGACTTAGACCGCGCAAGGCAAGAATTTTTCGCTATTTACGATTTCATATTCTTGTTACTAGATGTTCTATAGGAATAAGAAAAAATCGCAACTCCTTTCCGCTACACATAAAAATTTATTTCGAAAGTCAATTTTTTTTTTCAATATCTTTCCTTTTTTTTTCAGAATCCTATTTTTGTTCTTCCACCCATGCAATAGAGAGCGAGTGGGAAAAGAGGGGTTACTTTTATTTTCATTTTTCCCTTAAAGGATAGGCTTTGAAATAGGAGTCATGGAATAATGCTGAATTCAAATGTTTATTTCTATAGTATAAGAAAAACTAATCGAATCAAATTCATGGATTTACCACGACCTCGGTTGTGACCCCATAGATAAAAATGCAAAATTTCTATCTTCGAGACCATTGAAAAAGGGCATTGAACGAGAAAGAAATCGTCCACAGATAATTAAACTATCGTATGCCTTGGAAGTGATATGAGGTGCTCGGAAATGGTTGAAGTAATTGAATAGGAGGATCACTATGACTATAGCCCTTGGTAGAGTTACTAAAGAAGAAAATGATCTATTTGATATTATGGACGACTGGTTACGAAGGGACCGTTTCGTTTTTGTAGGATGGTCCGGCCTATTGCTCTTTCCTTGTGCTTATTTCGCTTTAGGGGGTTGGTTTACAGGGACAACTTTTGTAACTTCTTGGTATACCCATGGATTGGCTAGTTCCTATTTGGAAGGTTGTAATTTCTTAACCGCGGCAGTTTCCACCCCTGCCAATAGTTTAGCACACTCTTTGTTGCTACTATGGGGCCCGGAAGCGCAAGGGGATTTTACTCGTTGGTGTCAATTAGGGGGTCTGTGGACTTTTGTCGCTCTCCATGGGACTTTTGCACTAATAGGTTTCATGTTACGTCAATTTGAACTTGCTCGGTCTGTTCAATTGCGACCTTATAATGCAATTTCATTCTCTGCTCCAATCGCTGTTTTTGTTTCCGTATTCCTTATTTATCCACTGGGGCAATCTGGTTGGTTCTTTGCGCCGAGTTTTGGCGTAGCAGCGATATTTCGATTCATCCTCTTTTTCCAAGGATTTCATAATTGGACGTTGAACCCATTTCATATGATGGGAGTTGCCGGAGTATTAGGCGCGGCTCTGCTATGCGCTATTCATGGGGCGACCGTAGAAAACACTCTATTCGAGGATGGTGATGGTGCAAATACCTTCCGCGCTTTTAACCCAACTCAAGCTGAAGAAACTTATTCAATGGTCACTGCTAACCGCTTTTGGTCCCAAATCTTTGGTGTTGCTTTTTCCAATAAACGTTGGTTACATTTCTTTATGCTATTTGTACCCGTCACCGGTTTATGGATGAGTGCTATTGGCGTAGTCGGCCTGGCTCTGAACCTACGTGCCTATGACTTCGTTTCCCAGGAAATCCGTGCAGCGGAAGATCCTGAATTTGAGACTTTCTACACCAAAAATATTCTTTTAAACGAGGGTATT